CGTGAATAATTCCTTTTGGTATTCTACGTCCATTCTTACGTGAACCAATACGCCCATTCCTACGTGAACCGATTCTTGGTATAGCTTTTGTCATATTTTATCATCTTATAAATATAAGTCAGAAATATACGGAAAGAAAAGATACGGAAATATCCATTTCATATTAAAAGAAATCCTTTATTTTTGTCTTTTCTTTAGAAAGTTCTTTTTTAGAAAGATTATCCTTGTCTCTGTTTATGTCTCGGATTGGAACAAATCACTATAATTCGTCCGCGCCTACGGATCAGTCGACATTTTTCACAAATTTTACGAATGGAAGCCCTTATTTTCATATTTCTTATTCCTTACCTTAATTTTGAATCTATTCCTTGGAAGAAAATAAGTCTCTTGATTTTTTTTTGGAAGAAAATAAGTCTCTTGATTTTTTTTTAACTTCGAATTGTATCGTCATGAAAGGAATGCTTTAAAAATCACCTAATCATTCGAATCTTTGTTGCGAAGTCTATAAATTATACGTCCCCTGGTTGAATCATAACAACTTACTTCAATTTTTACTCTATCCCCAGGTAGTATCCGTATAAAACTGCGCCGGATCCTTCCCGAAACATAACCTAGAATTACATCTTTATTATCTAGGCGGACCCGAAACATACCGTTGGGAAGTGATTCAGTAATTAAACCTTCATGAATAAATTTTTGTTCTTTCATTCCAGGTAACTTCCTTGAAGTATCAACTAATGGAGGAAGAGTTATATAACTCACTTTTCCTCTCTATTTCACAAATAGGAATTTAGAGAGAAAATTAGGATACCAGAGGAGGAGGATCACCATATATATAACAAAAGTTCGCCTCCAATTTTTTCTCGTCGAGCTTCTCGATCTGTCATTATACCTCGGGAAGTAGAAAGAATTACAATTCCTATTCCACCTAAAATCTTAGGAATTTGTTGATAGTCGGAATAAATTCGTAAACCGGGTCGGCTGATACGCTTTAAAATAGTTCTGTGTATTCTTTTCCTAGTCTTTCTATGTCGCAGAGTTGAAACCAAGAAATATTTGTTACCTTCCTGATGTTTCCGAACGTTTTCAATAAAACCTTCTCGTAGAAGTATTTTCACAATATTTTCGGTGATATTAGTAGATGCTATTCGAACCGTTCCTTTTTTATTCATGTCAGCATTTCTTATGGAAGTTATTATATCGGCAATAGTGTCCTTACCCATGACGAACTATAATTATTGGTGCCTCCTAATTTTGATATAATCAACATGTTTCCTTTTTTTCTTTGTTTTATTTTCTTTCTTTTTTTTTTTTTTATTATTATAAAATTATTTATTATTAAAAGTATATGCGTGAGACACAATCTACTAATCTACTAAATTTGATCTATTTTAGATGTTCTGATATATCATAGTCCCATCTAGTAGTATTTATAATACCTCGGGAGCCAATGAAACTATTTTAGTAAAATTCAACTGTCTCAATTCCCGAGCGATCGCACCAAAAACTCGAGTTCCTTTTGGATTTCCTTCTTGATCAATGACAACCGCAGCATTGTCATCATATCGTATTATCATACCGTTGTCACGTTTGAGTTCTTTACAAGTACGTACAATTACAGCTCTAATTATTTCCGATCTTTCTAGTGGCATATTAGGCACTGCTTCTTTGATTACAGCAACAATAACGTCACCAATATGAGCATATCGATGATTACCAGCTCCTATTATTCGAATACACATCAATTCTCGAGCTCCGCTGTTATCCGCTACATTCAAAAGGGTCTGAGGTTGAATCATATCATTTTATTGGAATCCGTTATTTTAATGCAAAGGATGAAGGAAAAAATAAATATTCTCTGTCCAGAAATAAATAAACTTGCCGTTGTTTTTTCATCCTCAATACACTGTTTAGTTCTACATACCTATCCTGACAAATTGAGTTCGTATAGGCATTTTGGACGCAGCTAGTGAAATAGCTGCTTTGGCTACAGCTTCTGATACTCCGCCCATTTCATAAAGTATTCGACCTGGTTTAACAACGGATACCCAATATTCGGGGGATCCCTTCCCCGAACCCATACGTGTTTCCGCAGGTCTTACTGTAACAGGTTTGTCGGGAAATATACGTAACCATATTTTTCCACCACGACGCGCATATCGTGTCATTGCTCTTCGCCCCGCTTCTATTTGTCTAGCTGTGATCCAAGCGGGTTCAAGTGCCTGAAGAGCGTATCTGCCGAAACAAATACGATTGCCCCGACAAGATATTCCCTTCATTCTTCCTCTATGTTGTTTACGAAATCTGGTTCTTTTTGGGTTATAGTTGATGGTCGTTTCTTAATTCCATCTCTACTACAGAACCGGACATGAGAGTTTCTTCTCATCCAGCTCCTCGCGAATGAAAGGATTCAATAATATTACAGATACGCATGTATGTATTTAATAAACTAATACACTAAGACATTTATTAATATTGAATTTGTTTTGTTATACAGGAAGATGTATATACAGGATATACAGCTAGAATATTTATGTTATGCATATTTATAGATATAAATTATAGATAATGCTTTTTATAATTATAGTTTTATAATTATAGATAATGCTTTTTTATTTTATAACGATCCTTGATCCTTATTTTTACCCTTATCAAATGATGCCAAAATATTGTAATGTAATCTCAATAAATAAAGGTTTCGCGGGCGAATATTGACTCTTTACTGTTTTATTCCTAGGTCAACCCATGACTTCTCAGAATAAATAAATTTTTTCTCGGTTCGTTCCGCCATCCCACCCAATGAATTATTCGGATTCGTTTTCAGTAGAATCCTATGCAGTCACAGGTTCCGTCGTTCCCATAGCTTCTCCATTAATGGTTAGGCCTGAACTCTGCAATGGAGCTCCCAACAAAATTCCTTCTCGAGTCAATCTCCTTAGTTTTTATTAACCCGAGGCTCTTTATTATTATTTATATTCATTCAGTATTGATGCTTTATCACATTGCCTTTATGAGGTAATTCATAGACCATACATATTGGAATCATATATCATTGATATTTTTGTTCTCTCTTTCTATCATCCTTCCATTTATCCACATCCCTTTATTTTTGTTTCACAACCCATAATCAGATTTTTTATGGAAAAGATTTTAGTTGCAGTTGCTGCAACTATATGATTGATCCACTCATCTCATATAGTGACTGTTTCTTGGGATCTCGACAATACGAAGCAATAAGTTGGTTATTAGTTTATTTTGTTTTTTTGTTTTTATTTATTTTATATAGTTATTAAGTTTAAGTAGGGTTTAGTTTATTTTTTTTTTTGAATTCCAACTCTAAACTCTAAAGAAAAATTAACGAGTCACACACTAAGCATAGCAATTATAACAAATGGTCAATCGAATTTTTATTCAACCTTATAGAATTAGAATTGCTCATTTTTGTTTGATTTAACGGAAAAAGAATGAAACAGTTTGTTATTTTTTGTTCTATCACTGGCCAGAATGGCAAGATAAATAAAGGTCTATTATTCCTCGTCCACAAATATCCAAATTTTGATGCCTAATACTCCATAGATAGTTCGAATTGTATAGGAACAATGATCAATTTTAGCGCGAATTGTTTGTAGGGGAACCCTGCCCTCTCTGATCCATTCGACACGTGCAATTTCTTTTCCGTCAATCCGCCCTGCAATTTGTACTTGCATTCCTTTTGTATCTGTTTGTTCAGCTAATTCAATAGCCTTTTTCATTGCCTTTCGAAACGAAACTCTATTTTTTAATTGTAAAGCTATATATTCCGCAAGAATATTAGGTTGCCCATAAGGTTTTTCAACTCTTGTGATAGCAATGTTGAGTCTTCGGTTCACAGAATGAAATTCTTTTTGTACATTCATCTGTAATTCTTCGATTCCTCGTGTTTGGCCCTCTATTAATAAATTTGGAAATCCAATATAGATTATGACCTGGATCAAATCAATTCTTTTTTTAATTCCTATACGAGCGATTCCTTCGAAACCCGAGGATATTCTCCTATTTTTTTGTACATAGTTCTTGATACAATTCCGTATTTTTTCATCTTCCTGTAAACCCACAGAATAATTTTTTGGTTGTGCGAACCAAAAGGAATGATGACGTTGGGTTGTACCAAGTCTGAAACCAAGTGGATTTATTTTTTGTCCCATATTTTCCTATTATATTTTCTTTCCATCCATATATGTTATTTTACTATGTTTACTATGATGAATCTAAATCTTAGATTCATCTAAAAATAATTTAGATTTATCCTTTAATACAATTGTTATATGACAAGTAGGTCTTTTTATCGGATAACTACGTCCTCGAGCTCGAGGTCTTAATTTTTTCACAATGGTACTCCTATTAACTTTGGCTTCACTAATGAATGAATCAGCTTCGTTCAAACCCATATTATGACTAGCATTTGCTGCTGCAGAATAAACCAATTTTAAAATGGGATAAGATGCTCGATAAGGCATGAGTTCCAGTATCATAAGTGTTTCTTCATAGGAACGTCCGCGAATCTGATCAATTACTCTTCGCGCTTTGAAAACAGACATACTACATATATGTTGAGCTAAAATTTTTACTTCTTTACCCGAACTCGAGTTCTTTATCATAAGGTTATCCTATCCCCCAACAATGAATGATAAACACTTGTTTTACTTTTTACTTCTTGTTTTACTTTTTACTTCTTGTTTTACTTTTTACTTTAAGTAAAAATATAAGTATAAATAAGTAAAAATATAAGTAAATAATTTTTTTTTTACTTTTACTTTTATAATTTTACTTTTATTTCAATTTTTTTTATATTGAATTTAAATTTTTATTTTAATATTAAAAATTTCATATTAAAATGAACTTTAAATTAACTTAACGACGAGATTTATTATCGTTTCTTGCATGTCTCGCAAAAGTAAAAGTAGGCGCGAATTCTCCCAATTTGTGACCTACCATACGATCTGTTATATAAATAGGTAAAT